TTTCGCTCAATACTCAAATTGAAAATGAAAGCATCTGAGGCTGCATCACTCGGGGATACACGATAGAAGGAATTGTTCTATTTCCAAACTTCACCTTCACGAAGCGTAGGTTTCTTTCAGGTTTATTTTACGACAATATATAAAAATAGAATAATATTTTTTCGTTCTATCCCGAATCGTGTGCCTTTCTCGCTCGTAAGACTGAGAATGGTAAATAAATAAAAAGAATCAAATCGCACCATCTCTGTAATAGGTAAATGCCTCTTTTTCTCCTGAAGTTGTCGGAATTATTCGTAATAAGATATTGGCTACAATTGAAGAGGTCTTATCAATAAAATTTCCATTTATCCGTGATCTAGGCATAGTTCACAATCCACTCCCTAATTCTTCTCATTACCTCTCGTGGGAAAAGAATCCCACAAACAAAGGAATTGGACAGTACGAAATCACACAAAAAAGACTCGTTAAAAAAAAAACATGCATTTTTTTTTTTTAACGAGCCACGAATCTTTCTTTGACTTTGAGAAAAAAGTTTTCTATTTTGCTATTTCGAATTGTTCGCATTTATGCGTCAGATCTATATTCCAAAGCGTTTTTGAACTATCTTTTTCTCTTGGTAACTATCTTTTTCTCTTGGTTACGGTTCTTCGGAACTCCGCGTAGCCTCAGCAAGTTCTATGTCCTTTCTCATTACAGTGGTTGCGATAAGGGTGTGCAACTCGCGGTAGACCACCCTTGAGTTCGATAAGGCCCGCTCCTTCTTATCCAGTTGGAGTTCTGTCCTATCCAGTTGGCGTTCTGTCATTCCTAGGTCATTTTCGAGGCTGCAATTTTCCTCCTGCAGTCTTTGGTTTTCCTCCTGCAGTCTTTGGTTTTCCTCCTGCAGTCTTTGGTTTTTCTTATGCAGAGTGGCCTCCGTTGCCTGGAACCAGGAAAACTGGATATCCCACTTGGACTCTGCCAGAGAGAGCTGTCGGGAGAATTGTTCGCCATATCTTACCCAAGCTCGGCATAGCTCCTCTGAGTTCGCCAAGTCCTTTGACATCTTGAATTCGAGGCGGCTAGACTTTCGCCGTAAGCTCCTGTATGCATTATGAGCAGTCTCCCACTCTTCCTGTTTCCAGGCAAGCGTTGTCTTTAATTCCTGTATCTTGGTGGTTGAGCTGAGAGAGAGCTCCGCGTAATAATTTTGAGATCTTAGACGCTCGCTCTGAAGCAATATGCAGAGAAAAGTTAAGCGGACCAATTCGGGTTTGGTTCGTGCCAGTTCCGAGTTGAGCCTATTATTTTCTTTCTCCAGAATCTCGCATCGATCGAGAGGGCTTCTTTCGAAAAAGGAAGCGTCATCCAACAAGTAGTGGTTGTGTGGGTCCAACCCGCATTTTTGAAGGAAGTTATCTTCCATTTTCCAGGTATGGGTTGGGACCCGACGGTCCATCCGGTGATTGATGAGCCGAACTATCCCTGAGGTTTTGCGGATTTTACGTGAATCCTCTTCCCGGAAGTACCTGAATTCCGAAGGCGTATTTCTCGGCGCCTTAGATTGCGGGGCAACCCAGGAGCTGAAAGTGAAAATCAAAAATAAGAGAATCTTAGGGAAGAGTTTAGAGATTATCAAGAACTTGGTCAACTGTCGGATGAGATTGATCCGTAGTATTTGGCCCCACAGAAGAGTCAGCAGTTTGAAAATGATTCTGAAAAGTCCAAGAATGAGATTGATCCGTTGGATCAATCCCCATAAAGTAAGGAAATAGATGACCATTTAGGGGTTCCATTTTTTTGGTGTTAATGTCAAAGACATGTATATTTTGGATTCGTTATATAGCTATTTTCAATCCTAGGAATAACTCGCGATTCACTAGGTTTCTAGGCCATAATCAGAACATCAGATTTTGTAGGAGAGATGGCCGAGCGGTCCAAGGCGTAGCATTGGAACTGCTCTGTAGGCTTTCGCTTACCGAGGGTTCGAATCCCTCTCTTTCCGTCCCTTCACGGAATTCACGAACCTTATTGACCACAATGTATCACAACGAATACTTCTAGCAAGTTGATTTTTCTTTGATATAGATTCTCGATTACTCATTTTTGTAGTTTTGTAGTACGAAAAAATGCTGGAAAGAGCGGCCAAGGAATGAAAATATCCCCGCCGATCCGTTTATGATACATAAGTGGGAACCCCCCCTATCTTAAATTTCCGAAGCTTTGTTTTTTTAGTTAGGTTCAAGTTTGACGGGAATAATATTCTACAACTCGCAACTCTTCGATTTTCAAACCAACCCGACGACGATCTATTATTTGCTTGACTAATCCTTTATATTGGGATGAGTGAAGAGTCAAATGTTCTGGCAATTTCTTCTGGGAGGATGAGGCAAGATAATTTTGAATGAGAGCTCTGGTTTTTTGTTCATCCTTCGTTGTAATAATATCTCGGGGTTTGCAGCGATAACTTGGGATATCTACTAGACAACCATTAACTAAAATATGTCTATGATTAACTAATTGCCGGGCCCCTGGAATGGTCGAAGCCATACCCAATCGAAAAATTATGTTATCCAAACGCATTTCAAGTAATTGTAGTAAAACCTGACCTGTTGATCCTTTGGTTTTTCCAGCGATACGAACGTATTTAAGTAATTGTCGCTCGGTCAGACCATAATGAAAACGCAATTTTTGTTTTTCCTCTAGACGACTCCGATATTGAGATTTTTTGTTGTTTTTTCTCTTTGGACGATCGGGGGGGAGGTTAGGCACTTTACTAGTTAGTCCCGGTAAAGCCCCCAGACGGTTTATTTTTTTGAGCCGAGGCCCTCGGTAACGAGACATAAAGACTCCTTTTTTTATTGAAAATTCAATTGAAAGAATAAACCTAAATTAAGACTGAACTAACTGAACTAAATGATAAACGAAGGAAAATCTACTGAAGTACTGTACTACAAGGAAGAAGGAGATGAATTTTATCAATATTCAGACTCTTTGTATATATAGCAAATTAAGAATACTTTTCTTGATTTGTTCCTAACTGCTCGAAGCTTTTTTTCATAGTTGGAAGTTCTTACGACATACTAGATCAGTTACTTTTTGAAAGACGGTAAAGAAGTCTTTTCAATATTCCATTCCTTGGTGTCAAGGAGACATTCATGTTTCAAAGTAGAAAATCGAACAAATAAAAAAGCCGGCTATCGGAATCGAACCGATGACCATCGCATTACAAATGCGATGCTCTAACCTCTGAGCTAAGCGGGCTCACATAACAGAAATTTTGCATAGGAATTCCGCAAACTGCCAGGATCTTAGCTATTCAGAAATCCTCTAACATATAGAAAGAATAGAAATCGAATTCAGAATGAATATTCTCTAACAAGAAATCTCAAATATAATTTTATATCCTTTTTCAATTGAAATCAAATCGAAAATCAATCGAATTTCTCTTTTGCTTTTTGATTTGTCATTGATTCTAGTTCTCCGTTTTAGTTATAGGATTCTCTTTTGTATTTACTATTTATATGATTATAAAGAATCAAGATACTAAGGATACAATACAGAACAGAAAAAAAATGAGACATTCCTCTGGTTTCATTCAGAGCGATAAGACCACAAAGAATCGACCGTTCAAGTATAAAAAAGAGCACGTTAAAAACGGGAAGAAGAGAGGCATATATTCTATGGTATAGATCCATCCATGTTGAATTGCGGATTCATCAATGCTAGAATCATTTCTGATTGGACCAAATACCCGTTCTCCGATAGATAAGGATAGCTAAGATACATAAGAAATCAAATAGGAGTAAACGGATAAACTTTTTAGATATAGAATCCTATCTAATGAATTCAAAGGTTCCAGTATAAGTAAAAATAAATAAAAATGAGAAAGAAAAGAAAGAGGGGGAAGGAAATCCTAGTTTCAAAACAAAAAAGGGGATATGGCGAAATTGGTAGACGCTACGGACTTGATTGGATTGAGCCTTAGTATGGAAACCTACTAAGTGATAACTTTCAAATTCAGAGAAACCCTGGAATCAAAAATGGGCAATCCTGAGCCAAATCCTGTTTTCATAAAAAAAAGGGGGGTTCCGAAAACAAGACTCCAAAAAGGATAGGTGCAGAGACTCAACGGAAGCTATTCTAACGAATGGGGTAGACTGCGTTGCTAGAGGAATCTTTCCAAGGAAGGGATGAAGGATGAACCTAGATACATACGTATACTGAAATATCAAACGATTCATATTAATTCCTCCCCGAATCCTTCTTTTTTTATATGAAAAATGGAAGCATTATTGTGAATCGATCCCCAAAAATTCAGTGATCAAATCATTCACTCCATAGTCTGATAGATCTTTTAACGAACTGATTAATCGGACGAGAATAAAGATAGAGTCCCATTATACATGTCAATAGCAATACCGACAACAATGAAATTTATAGTAAGAGGAAAATCCGTCGACTTTAGAAATCGTGAGGGTTCAAGTCCCTCTATCCCCAATCACACTAAAAAAAAAAAGGCCCATCCCCCTAACGTTATCCTCTTTTTCATCAGCGGTTCCATTCCACGATATGTTTCTGATTCACTCTACGCTTTGCCAACTGGATCGGAGCAGTAATGCTCCTCTGTTATTACAAGTCCTTGAGATGTACGATATACGTACAAAAGAACATCTCTGAGTAAGGAACCCCCGTTTGAATCATTCACAGTACATATCATGATTCTTAATTCAATGAAACTTACAAAGTATTCTTGTTGAAGATCTCAGAAATTCCTGGGGTAAGACTTTGTAATTTGTAATGCTTTTTGATTCTCTTTCATTTGAATTGACAGAGACCTAATCCATCTAGTAGGATGGGTATGATATGTCAGGAAGGGTCGGGATAGCTCAGCTGGTAGAGCAGAGGACTGAAAATCCTCGTGTCACCAGTTCAAATCTGGTTCCTGGCATGTAGTTACTAATAGATACTCATAAAAATTCGATATGGATCATCAGACATATTGGTTAATAGTCTAGACC